GACAACAAAAAATCAGACAATGACGGAACGGCCTGTGATTGAGTGATAGATCGATTAGCTGTGAGGGGGCCCGCCTCCCTTTCCCCTCTCCCGCGGCCGAAAGCCTTCTCCTTGCTTCTCGACCACGGCCTCCATGAACCTATACTTCACGATTGCAATACGGATGAGATCAAAAAGGCCATCATTAGGATAAACTGAATGTGCCGGATTTTTAGCACGTGCAACCAGAGACCAAAGCAGGGCTCGACAAAACAGAAAGTATCATGGTAGGCCGCTGCGCTCCCTTTCCCAATCGCAAGCCTTTGGCTCATATGGATAGATCCCTAGATGGAACCCTTGAAATGTTCTACAAACAATAGATAGAAAGCGGACTGATGTCCGTTTTGTTGGACATCTTGGAGCCAGTAGCGAAGAGCAGCGGTGAGTGCCTCTTTGTCAACATTCGACCTTGGATCATTAAGATTCAATTGATCAAGACAATCCCCAATGAATTCCAAAGCTTCTGTCCTTATGGCACGCTCTGGAAAGGGGGATTCAGTCAATATCTGATTGAGGCGATCAGGCGTCTCGCGCATCAACAAATTAAAGAGTTGGTCCAACAAATCCGCTTTCAATTCAAAGATAGAAATATCAAAGAGCTCATTGGTTATTGTAGTAGAGTAATGGGCAATGGTTATTGTTTGATCGAGAAAGCCTCTGACTAAGGCTTCGTACTCACCCAAGTTCGATTGTGGTGGTAACCTTTCAATTAATCGGCTCTCTAAAAGCCGAATACGAGCAAATAGCCCGAGTTCTGTGTCTAGATTCTGTAACCGAAATTGATCGACAGGGTAGAAAGGAAGATGAAAATTCTGATTAGGTACATTAGGTACAGGGTCTTCTACAGGTTCCTCGTGATGGAAATTATCATCGGGAAGTGGAAGTGTAGAAATCGAATTTGATTGAGCACTTGACCCGTCAGAACTAAAATTGAAAACGAATATGTCAGCGGCTACGGCGGAATCAAAATACCCCAAGAACCTATGACATAACAAGAAATATAAGTAAGAGAACAAAAGCCGAAATAGGATAGCCAAAAGGGTCAAAAGCAAGACTTTTCGTGAGAATTGTTGAAGATAAGGATCGAAGGATATTCATTTTCGGTGATCTTTCTTTTTGGCTGACTCCTCTTCTTGTTCTATTGATCAGAAGCATCCAGCAGCGCCACGCCGGTTTAGAATTCGATTCTAAGGGCTAAGGCGTCCCCCGCCCTTTTAGCTTTCAATGTATCCCTGGATTTCACGCCAGATCTGACTTCGAGGGTTTCCGACACATTCAAAGACCGCCTTGAGATGATTTAATCTCTGTTTATTTGAGTCGAAGCGGTGCATGTCGGAGAAGTAGACGTTAATCCCTCTTCGATTCTTCCCCCGTTATGTTCAGGGTAAGGTTTCCCTCCAACTAGTTGGAAAGAGCAAAAAAGGCGGCCACCTTTTGTTCGCAGATCGCGAAATGGCGATCTGTTGACTGCCACTCCTTGGACGAAAGGAGGTTTTGCCACTCATTTTGTTCAGCGTCTGCTGCAGCCCGGCATCCTGCGAGACCTCCTCTTCTTCTTCTTCTTCGTCTAGTCCCCTTCCTGAAGAATTTCATATCGAGCGGATTAGCACACCCGATAGAGCCACTAAGTTGTTGAAGGATTCCGCCTGGAAACGGGATGGGATTCTATCAGCCGAACTCAAAGAAACTTCGAAGCTGGGCTGAAACCTTTTCCCCCTATGCCAGGTTGCCATCCTGAGGAGAAAGAGCGGCGTGGACAGAAAAGGAGTTTGTAAACCTCCCCTCCATCAACGGAACTAGGAACAAGAAAAAAATATGCAGTCTCGCATACAGTTAGAAAGAGTCTCGAAAAGACCTCGACTCAAGGTCCAATTTTGTTTTACCGGGTAGGTCAAACCGAGACGCGCGAGTTATCCCTACACTCTCAAACCGAACCCTTTTCCTAGCTGCTGTTTACCTAAGCATTCTCTAGAGAAATCGGAAGTAGGTTTTCAACGCCCAGAAGCTCGGGGACGGATGAAAGTCCCCTAAAAGTCCGATTGGCGAGGTCGGATGGTGATTCGCCCACCTGCCGGACCGCTTCCCCTTCAGGCGCGCTTCCATCTTGTTCTCCTGCTACGCGCACAGGACGTGGTACTGATTTCGTCAACAAAGACGACGGACCAACGACTCGACATCTCCGGCCGGGAAGAAAGAAAGATAGCGAAGGTTATCCGAGGTCCGAGCGTACCTCTACCTCTCGATCACGGGATCCTGAACCTGAGCAATCCCGGTGCCGCTTACCAGGAAAGTGCAGGACGGTCTTCCCGCGTATGTCCTTGTCGAAAAGAAAAGGGTGCCGAAAAGCACAAAAGACCAACTTTTTACATACGCCCACAAAAGCTTATCATCTCGCTCACTTCTCGTTCTGTCCAAGCTTTTGATGTCTTTTTGTAAGTAGATTTCACCCGGGTTCCAATTG